GTATGTTCGATTTCTGTTCAGCAGAAACCCCATGTTATATGTTATACCATACTCAAATAAATAGAGATTTTTTCTCTAAGTAAAAAAAAAAAAAAGAAATAAGATTTAGTCCTATCAGATCTAAACAATCTTGTTTTTTTGAACATAAAGAAATAAAGAAGCCATTGCCATCGCCGGAAATACTAGGCCCACTAAAGGCACAAAAATAGAGGGAAAGCTGAAAGTTATCATAAAATGAATACCTCGATTTAATTTACTATTTGTACCTGTTATTATTATATTGTTTCTATTGTTATAAAGATATCTTGTAATAATTTTAAATTCTTAATTATAGAATGAAAATTCTTATTAATTCGATTCTAATTACTATTTTTATAATTATGAAACTTTAATTTTCATTAATATAGATCGAAGTATATATCTAAATAAGTATATATAATAAGTGCAAAGAATGTAGAACTAAATAAATGGACTTATTCATCTTTCGACATGAAAGATATGTATGAAAATTTAGTTTCTTATTCTTCTTCGTTTGTTCTTGTCTTCTACTTCTAATTTAATAAAGAAAAAATTTTTTGCAAATTACTGAAAGATTTCTAGGCTTCTTAGTCAAAATGAGAGATATAGAAAAATACACAATTCTATATTTGAATTTATTATATAATACATACGTAAGAAGGTAAGACGAACTTCGTCTAATTTCACAAAAGCAAGAATTCATTCTTTTATAGAGGCTTTCCGATTATTAATCATGAATATTAGTAAAAAAGAAAAATTATATGCAACTTGTGATTCTTTCTAGAATTAGATCTTAAAAGAAAACCCCATTCTTCTTATTTTTACTTTGATTCCGATAAACTAACTACGTGTTTACTACAAAAAACTAATTAAACTGAATAGTCTTTGAATTTTGATTCAAAGGAAAGAACGCGTGGAGTTGAAATAACTCACTCAGAACGCTTTTTAAAAGATTACGCGGTACAATTAGATCGAATAGGCCCTTCTGGAATAAATATTCGGCCGCTTGTGACCCCTCAGGTACTGTTTTATTCAATGTTTGTTCAATTACTCTTTTACCCGCAAATGCAATGTAGGCATTGGGTTCGGCAATAATGATATCCCCCAACATACCAAAACTGGCCGTCACCCCACCCGTAGTCGGAGACGTAAGAATTGGTACATAAAATAGTTTTTTATTTGATTGATAATCGTATAAAGCAGAAGATATTTTAGCCATTTGCATCAAGCTCAAACTTCCTTCTTGCATACGCGCACCCCCAGAAGCACACACTATAATAATAGGTATAAATTTTTTGGTAGCATACTCGATCAAATGGGTAATTTTTTCCCCAACTACAGATCCCATACTACCACCCATAAACTGAAAATCCATAACCCCAATTGCTACGGGAATACCATTTAGTTGGCCTATACCTGTTTGAACCGCCTCAGTTAACCCTGTCTTTCTTTGATAAAAATCAATACGATCTTTATAAGGCTCCTCTTCTGAATGAAATTCAATGGGATCCAGAGAGACCATGTCTTCATCCATAGGATCCCAAGTGCCTGGATCAATCAAAAGTTCTATTCTATCTGAACTACTCATTTTCAAATAATATCCACATTGTTCACAAATATTCATTTTTGACTTCCAAATTTTCTTATAATTTAATCCATAACACTTTTCGCATTGAACCCACAAATGCCTGTATTTTTGAGTTACATCGAGATTATTATAACTTTCTCTTATAGTTAAATCGCCGGCATTCCTTATACTGGAACTCTCGCTTTCACTACTATTTCTATTTTCACCATAAATGTAACTGTCACTATAATTTTCACTACTACTTATAATGTAAGCATCAATGCGTAGTTGAGAATCAAGATAACTGTCAATACAACTATTAATATGATTATTCCAACTATATTGAGTATCATACATGTAACGATCATAGTAAGGATCGTCACTATTAGATCCATTAGTCAGATAATCAGAATTCGGATAACTCGAAAAAGGTCTTTCGAGTTCACTCAGAAAAGAATGATCATTGTTAATCTCAAAAAGTTTATTTTCAATATCAAAATATATGGAATAGCTGTCCCCATTCCTATTTCTAACTATAAAAGTGTCATCAGAGATGACATTCCCAATGTCCTTGACTCCAAATAAATGATCAACATTACTGTAAGTAGAACTGTTACTATAACTCCAACTATGATGATCCCTATCATTTCTATTCGAATCTTCACTTTCACTGAAATGTTCATCAATAGAACTACGACTATCCATTGATTTACTTAATCCACACCTGTGTTCTAACTCTAACTCCTTGTTAGACAACATCAAATTGAACTGCCATTTTTCCATAGAGTTTTTTTGTCCCCTATTTTATTTACATAAAAATACAATAAATGAATAGTCATTCGATGCAAAATAATTTTTTTTAATATCCTATTTCCTATCAGAATAAACATAGAAATCGAATCACTAGGATTATTA